CTTTAAAAGGACACGCTATCAAAATATAAAAAGACCTGTTTATGAAACTTCTTACCCTCCGGATGGAAATAAAGAAAATTCGAAGTTAGAAATAGATAAAAAAGAAAAATCTCTCTTCTGGTTTGAAAAACCTCTTGTGACTATTCTTTTCGACTATAAACGATGGAATCGTCCATTTCGATATATAAAAAATGAAAAATTTGAAAATGCTGTTAGAACTGAAATGTCACAATATTTTTTTTATACATCTAAAAGTGACGGAAAAGACAGAATAGTTTTTACACATCCACCTAGTGTATCAACTTTTTTTGAAATGATACAAAAAAAGATATCTTTGTTCACAACAGAAAAACTTTCTTATGATGAATTGGATAATCCTTGGAATTATCTCAATGAACAAAAAAAAATAAATTTAAACAAAAAATTGATAAATAAAATTCAAGTTCTGGATAAGGGATCCCTTACTCCAGCTCCGGATGTACTGGAAAAAAGGACTCAATTATGTAATGATAAAACTCAAAAATACTATTTACCAAAAACATATGATCCTTTGTTGAGCGGACCTTACCGCAGACGAATCCATTTTTTTTTTTCATTCTCAATGATAAATGAAACTTATATAAAAAATGATAGTGAGAACGTTTGGACAAATAAAATTCATGCTATCTTTCTTAATACTAATTACCCACAAATTCAAGATAAAATTGAGTCAGAAGATCGAATAAAATCGTTACAATTTTTATTCGATGCAGTTATAACTCCTTACAACGCTAAAGCAAGTCGGCAAAACTCGATTGGACTAAGAGAAATCAGTAAAAAAGTTCCCCGATGGTCATACAAATTAATCGACGATTTAGAACAACAGGAAGGAGAAAACGACGAAAGTATGGCGGAAGATCATGAAATTCGTTCAAGAAAAGCCAAACGTGTCGTAATTTTTACTGATAATCTAGAAACTAGCGATACTTATACTAATACCAAAGATACTACTAATCCTGATCAAACAGACGAAGTTGCTTTGATACGGTATTCCCAACAATCGGATTTTCGTCGAGACATAATAAAAGGCTCTATGCGTGCTCAAAGACGTAAAACAGTTACTTGGAAACTGTTTCAAGCAAATGCACATTCTTATCTTTTTTTTGACAGACTAGACAAATCTTTTTTTTTTTCTTTTGATATTCCCGGACTAATGAAAAGGCTTTTTAGACCTTGGATATGGAAAAACACAGAATTGACTATTTCCGATAATACACAGGAAAAGACAAGCGAAAATCAGAAAAAAGAGGCGGACATAAGAGAAAAGCAGAAAAGAGAGGAAAAAGCACGTATAGAAATAGCAGAAGCCTGGGATAGCATTCTATTTGCTCAAGTAATAAGAGGTTTTTTGTTAGTAACTCAATCAATTCTTAGAAAATATATTGTCTTACCCTCATTGATAATAGCTAAAAATATTATCCGTATGCTATTATTTCAATTTCCTGAATGGTCCGAGGATTTTAAAAATTGGAATAAAGAAATGCATGTAAAATGCACCTATAACGGTGTTCAATTATCAGAAAAAGAATTTCCAAAAAACTGGTTAACAGACGGTATTCAAATAAAGATCTTATTTCCTTTTCGTCTGAAACCGTGGCACACATCTAGGTTACAATCCCCTAATAAAGATTCAATAAAAAAGAAAGGACAAAAAAATGATTTTTGTTTTTTAACAGTGTGGGGAATGGAAGCTGAACTGCCTTTTGGTTCTCCCCGAAAACAACTTTCGTTTTTTGAACCCATTTTAATAAAAGAACTCGAAAAAAAAATTAAAAAATGGAAAAAGAAGCGTTTTAGAATTCTAAGAGTTTTAAAAGAAAGAACAAACTTGTTTATAAATATCTCAAAAGAAACAAAAAAATGGGTCATCAAAAACATTTTTTTTATAAAACAAATAATAAAAGAACTTTCCCAAAGAAACCCAATTCGATTATTTGAATTGAAAGAAATATACGAGTTGAATGAAGCTAAAAACGAAAAAAATTCGATAATAAGTAATCGAATGATCCAAGGCTCGTCCATTATAATTCGATCTATGGATTGGACAAATTTTTCATTGAGAGAAAAAAAAATGAAAGATCTGACTGATAGAACAAACACCATACTAAAAAAAATTGAAAAAATTCGAAAAGACACGAAAAAAGAGTTTCTAAATCCAGAAATAAATATTAGTCCTAACAAAATAAGTTATGATGATAAAATATTAGAATCTCAGAAAAATAGTTTAAAGATATTCAAAAAGGTAAATGTACGATTAATTCGTAAATCGCATCATTTTATAAAATTTTTCGTTGAAAACATATACATAGATATCTTTCAACGTATGATTAATATCCCGAGGATTAATGTGCAACTTTTTATTGATTCAATAAAAAAAATTTTTACTAAATCTATTTTCAATAATGAAGCAAATCAAGAAAGAATTGATAAAACAAATCAAAGTATAATTCACTTTATTTCAACTATAAAAAAGTCACTTTCCAATATTAGTAATAAGAATGGAAAGATCTTTTGGGACTTATCATACTTGTCGCAAGCATATTTATTTTACAAATTATCACAAACACAAATTATTAACTTATCTAAGTTAAGACCTGTCTTTCAATATCACGGAACATCTCTTTTTCTTAAAAATGAAATAAAGGATTATTTTGTTGAAGTTGTTGGAGCACAAGAAATATTACATTTTGACCAAAAGAATCTTCAAAATTCTGGAATGAATCAATGGAAAAACTGGTTAAGGGGTCATTATCATTACGATTTATATCCGATTAGATGGGCAAAATTACTACCACAAAAATGGCGAAATAGAGTCAATCAAGATCGTATGGCCAAAAATAAAGATTTTAACCAATGTTATTCATATGAACAAAACCGATTAATTGATTACAAAAAACAAAATTATTTTGAAACACACTACTCATTACCTAATAAAAAAGATAATATTAAAAAAAAATATATATATGATCTTTTATCATATAAATCTATTAATTATGAAGATAATAAAGATTCATATATTTATGAATTACCAGTACAAGTAAAAAATAATCAAGAAAGTTCTTATAAGTACAACACAGATAAATGGAAATTTTTTGATATACTGACGGGTATCCCTATCAATAATTATCTAGTAGAAGATGATATTATAGATCTGGAAAAAAATCCGGATAGAAAATATTTTGATTGGAGAATGCTGCATTTTTGTCTTAAAAATAAGGCCGATATTGGAGCCTGGATCAATATTGAGGCTGACACGAACAGTAATAAAAATACTAAAACTGGGGTTAATAATTTTCAACTAATTCAAAAAATAGATAAGAAAGATTTTTTTTATCTCACAATTAATCAAGATCAAGAAATCAACCCATCCAACAATCAAAAAAAAATCTTTTTTGATTGGATGAGAATGAATGAAGAAATACTAAGTCGTTCCATATCGAATCTGGAACTTTGGTTCTTTCCAGAATTTTTGATACTTTATAATGCATATAAGATTAATCCGTGGATCATACCAATCAAATCACTTCTTTTAAATTTGAATGGAAATGAAATTTTGAGTAAAAATAAAAAACTAATTGGAAAGAAAAAAAGATCTCTTTTTATATCAGCAAAGGAAAAAACTCTTGAATTAGAAAATGGAAATAAAGGAGAAAAGGAATCTGTGGCCGAAGAGGATCTTGAATCAGCTCTCTCAAACCACAAAAAATATGTTCAAGAAGATTCCGCGGGAGCAGATGTGAAAAAACGTATAAATAAAAAGCAATACAAGAAAAACACGGAAGCGGAGCTTGATTTCTTCCTAAAAAGATATTTTCGTTTTCAATTGAGATGGGATGATTCCTTAAATCAAAGAATGATCAATAACATCAAAGTATATTGTCTCCTGCTTAGACTGATAAATCCCAGAGATATTGCTATATCCTCTATTCAAAGGAGAGAAATGAGTCTGGATATTCTGATAGTTCAGAAGGATTTAACTCTTACAGAATTAATGAAAAGGGGAATATTGATTATCGAACCGGTTCGTCTATCTGTAAAAAATGATGGACAATTTATTATGTCTCAAACTATAGGTATTTCATTAATTCATAAGAATAAGTACCAAATTAATCAAAGATATCAAGAAAAAGGCTATCCTGATAAGAAGAGTTTTGCTGAATCCATTGCAATACATCAAAAAACGAATGAAAATAGAACCAGCAATCATTATGATTTGCTTGTTCCGGAAAATATCTTATCCCCTCGAGGTCGTAGAGAGTTCAGAATTCTAATTTGTTTCAATTCTCGGAATATAAATGATATCCATAGAAATACAGCATTTTACAATGCAAATAAGGTGAAAACTCATGATGAAGTTTTAGATAAAAGAAGCAAACATCTTGATAGATATAAAAATAAACTAAATAAATTAAAGTTCTTTCTTTGGCCCAATTATCGATTCGAGGATTTAGCTTGTATGAATCGTTATTGGTTTGATACCAATAATAGCAGTCGTTTTAGTATGCTAAGGATCCATATGTATCCACAATTGAAAATTCGTTAATGCTACATTTTTCCTATATTGCCCGTACCTTATATGGTATATGAAGACAAAGAAATACACATATGGCACTGTCTTACATTCTGATAGATGATATTAATTTAATTCAATGACGTATCTATTAGATTTAGAAATGAATCAATAAAATATTCTTATTTAATTTTTAATTTAAATTTCAGTTTTAAGTCTAAATATTTTTTGTGCGTGCAGAAATATACCAGCCTTTTGTATACCTATCTGAATCCAATTTTTAAAATTGGATTGCTAAATTTTATTAAAAAAAAGAATAGAAATTCTTAATCAAATTAAGATTATTGTGTATATCAAATTAAAATGAGTAACATTATTATTACTGATCAATAATAATTTATAAAAAAAGAAAAAAGGAGGGGGAGGAGATTTCATTTTATGGTAAAAAATTCATTCAGCTCAGTTATTTCGCAAGAAGAAAAAAAAGAAAATGGAGGATCTGTTGAATTTCAAGTATTCAATTTCACCAATAAGATACGAAGACTTACTTCACATTTGGAATTGCACAAAAAAGACTATTTATCTCAAAGAGGTCTACGTAAAATTCTCGGAAAACGTCAACGATTACTTTCTTATTTATCAAAGAAAAATAAAATGCGTTATAAAGAATTAATTAATCAATTGGATATTCGGGAGTCAAAAACTCAGTAATTCAGTAATTTTAAAAGTCATTTTGAATTATTTGATTTATTAGATCTTGAATTTTTATGAACTTATTTTAATTTTCAGCAATTCATGGAAAGATGAATCGAGGAAAAACTTATGAATGGACCAGCTACAAGAAACGACCTCATGATAGTCAATATGGGACCTCACCACCCATCAATGCACGGTGTTCTTCGACTCATCCTTACTTTGGATGGTGAAGATGTTATTGACTGTGAACCAATATTGGGTTATTTACACAGAGGGATGGAAAAAATTGCAGAAAACCGAACAATTATACAATATCTACCCTATGTAACACGTTGGGATTATTTAGCTACTATGTTCACAGAAGCAATAACCGTAAATGGTCCAGAACAGTTGGGAAATATTCAAGTACCTAAAAGAGCCAGCTATATCAGAGTAATTATGTTGGAGTTGAGTCGTATAGCTTCTCATCTCTTATGGCTTGGCCCTTTTATGGCGGATATTGGCGCACAGACTCCCTTCTTCTATATTTTCAGAGAAAGAGAATTAGTATATGATCTATTCGAAGCAGCCACCGGTATGAGAATGATGCATAATTTTTTTCGTATCGGGGGAGTCGCGGCTGATCTACCTCATGGATGGATAGATAAATGTTTGGATTTCTGCGATTATTTTTTGACAGGGGTTGCTGAATATCAAAAACTTATTACACAAAATCCTATTTTTTTAGAACGAGTTGAGGGAGTAGGCATTATTTGTGGAGAAGAGGTAATAAATTGGGGGTTATCAGGACCAATGCTGCGAGCTTCCGGAATACCATGGGATCTTCGTAAAGTTGATCATTATGAGTGTTATGACGAATTTGATTGGGAAGTTCAGTGGCAAAAAGAAGGAGATTCATTAGCTCGTTATTTAGTCAGACTTGGTGAGATGACGGAATCCATAAAAATTATTCAACAAGCTTTGGAAGGAATTCCAGGGGGGCCTTATGAAAATTTAGAAATACGATCTTTTGATCGAGGAAGGTCTCCGGAATGGAATGACTTTGACTATCGATTCATTAGTAAAAAACCTTCGCCAACTTTTGAATTGGCGAAACAAGAACTTTATGTGAGAGTCGAAGCCCCAAAAGGGGAATTGGGCATTTTTTTGATAGGGGATCGGGGTGGTTTTCCTTGGAGATGGAAAATTCGCCCGCCGGGTTTTATCAATTTGCAAATTCTTCCTCAGTTAGTTAAAAGAATGAAATTGGCTGATATTATGACAATACTAGGTAGCATAGATATCATTATGGGAGAAGTTGATCGTTAAAATGATAATTGATACATCACAAGTACAAGATATCAATTCTTTTTCGAGATTGGAATTCTTAAAAGAAGTCTATGGAATTCTATGGGTGCTTGTCCCTATTTTGACTACTGTATTGGGAATCACAATAGGCGTACTAGTAATTGTATGGTTAGAAAGAGAAATATCCGCAGGGATACAACAACGGATTGGACCTGAATATGCTGGTCCTTTGGGAGTTCTTCAAGCTTTAGCAGATGGTACAAAACTCCTTTTTAAAGAAAATCTGCTTCCATCTAGGGGTGATACTCGTTTATTCAGTATCGGACCATCCATAGCAGTCATATCAATTTTACTAAGCTATTCAGTAATTCCTTTTGGTTATCGCCTTGTTTTAGCCGATCTCCATATCGGTGTTTTTTTATGGATTGCCATTTCAAGTGTTGCTCCCATCGGACTTCTTATGTCAGGATATGGATCCAATAATAAATATTCCTTTTTAGGTGGTCTACGAGCTGCTGCTCAATCAATTAGTTATGAAATACCATTAACTCTATGTGTATTATCAATATCTCTACGTGTGATTCGTTGAGACATAAACTTCTCCCACTTTTTTTTTCGAGAAAAGGGGTGAAATGAATTGAATAGATATCTTCATTTTTATATTCATAATTCGGATTAATGAACTAAATCAGATAGTTATATGAGTGAAAGAAAACAGCTTATATAAATAAAAATTAGCAGTCAAAATATTGAGTCTCATTTTCTATGTATAAGAGTTAAGCAGAAATAAACATAGGCGCAAGAGAGCCTTTATCCCAAGATTGGTTGACTAGTTAGCCTGTCTTGAAGCGGACTCAAAAGATCAACCGGATTGAGGTTTCACTATTATTTGGATGTACTACCATATATGTATTACCATAATACGGCCGATTGAGCAAAAATGAGTGGATGGTTAGAAACACCAAGATATACAAAGGATTAGTAATGGAGATTTTCAAAATTATCCAAAAGAGAGAGAAGGACATTTTTGCAAAATACATAATATAAAAAGAATACGAATTGGGGCTTTAAGTTTGTAGAAATGATCAGGCAGTACTCCCCACGATTCCGATCCAGAGTATGCGCCTATCCACCCATTAAATAAATGACTATCGGAAACGAAATAATCCCTTATTTAGTAAGTCCCCTTTTTCTCAGAAAGAAGAATAGGAACGAAAAAAAAAAAATGGAAAGAATCCAATTACAACAAAAAAAGAGATCTTTTTTATTGTTTCTTATCTCCATCTATTCCTATATTCATTTCTTTCCTATCTCCCTATTCATAGAGATAGAATTCGTGTCCGAATTCATGAACTAATGAAATAGCCAATTTTTTTTTTCGTAATTGAAAACAACGGGTTATTGATATTTATAATAAATAGTATTTTAGTGAAGAATTAAGTTATTACTCAACAAAGAAATTTTTTTTTTATTAAAGGATGAGATCAATTCAGAAGTACCCTTTTTCTTTATTATTAGAACAGACAGAATTCTATTGGGTTAATTTGGGGACACACGATAGATTTTTATCCTATACTATTCTACAAAAAAGACATATCAAGATAAATATCCCGACACGCTCCTTAGATTTATTTATGGCCCTCAAGGAGCCGTATGAGGTGAAAATCTCATGTACGGTTCTGTAATAGCGATGAGAACAGTGATGTTATTACCGACTATGATTATCTAACAGTTCGAGTACAGTTGATATAGTTGAGGCTCAATCAAAATATGGTTTTTGGGGGTGGAATTTGTGGCGTCAACCTATAGGGTTTGTTATTTTTCTAATTTCTTCCTTAGCAGAATGCGAGAGATTACCTTTTGATTTACCAGAAGCAGAAGAAGAATTAGTAGCGGGTTATCAAACCGAGTATTCGGGTATCAAATTTGGTTTATTTTATGTTGCTTCCTATCTAAATCTATTAGTTTCTTCGTTATTTGTAACTGTTCTTTACTTGGGTGGTTGGGATATCTCTATTCCATACATATTCGGTTATGAACTTTTTGAAATAAATAAAGCGTATGAAGTCTTTGGAATGACAATTAGTATCTTTATTACATTAGCTAAAACTTATTTGTTCTTGTTCATTTCTATAGCAACAAGATGGACTTTACCCCGACTAAGAATAGACCAACTATTAAATCTCGGATGGAAATTTCTTTTACCTATATCTCTCGGTAATCTATTATTAACAACTTCTTTTCAACTCTTTTCACTGTAAAGGAATACCATATTCTATATTCACGACTTGCTCAAACAAGAGAAAGAAACAAACATAAAATTCTTTAGAGATATTACAATATGTTCCCTATGGTAACTGGGTTCATGAATTATGGTCAACAAACAGTACGAGCTGCAAGGTACATTGGTCAAGGTTTCATGATTACTTTATCCCATGCAAATCGTTTGCCTGTAACTATTCAATATCCTTACGAAAAATTAATCGCATCGGAGCGTTTCCGCGGTCGAATCCATTTTGAATTTGATAAATGCATTGCTTGTGAAGTATGTGTTCGTGTATGTCCTATAGATCTCCCCGTTGTTGATTGGAAATTGGAAACGGATATTCGAAAGAAACGATTGCTTAATTACAGTATTGATTTCGGGGTCTGTATATTTTGTGGTAACTGCGTTGAATATTGTCCAACAAATTGTTTATCAATGACTGAAGAATATGAACTTTCCACTTATGATCGTCACGAATTGAATTATAATCAAATTTCTTTGGGTCGTTTACCAATGTCAGTAGTTGATGATTATACAATTAGAACAATTTTGAATTCGCCTCAAATTTCAGTCTAAAATAAGTAAATCTTTTGATTAAAGATTAAAGAGTAATTGGAAATTACTAAGGTTCCGTTTTGATCTAAAGAAATGAGGTTTCTTTCGGTTTGTTTGTTTGGTCACTACCTACAAATCCAAACTATTGATTCATGAGAATTGCAGCTTAATTTAGATTTCAATCTACCCTACTCTTTCCGATCAAGACTAAGATTAATACAATAACTGTACCTACATTAATTCACACCCCTTGAGATTTAATTAGGAATTGATTATCCATTTTTTTTCCCGGTCAGATCAATAAGGTCATGAAAAACATTTAGATTTATTTATCTCTTTTTTTACTACATATAATGGATTTGCCTGGACCGATACATGATTTTCTTGTAGTCTTGTTGGGATCAGGTCTTATATTAGGAAGTATGGGAGTACTATTATTTAACAACTCCATTTATTCTGCTTTTTCGTTGGGACTGGTTCTTGTTTCTATATCCTTATTCTATATTCTAGCAAACGCCCAGTTTGTAGCTGCTGCGCAACTCCTTATTTACGTGGGAGCTATAAATGTTTTAATCATATTTGCTGTAATGTTCATGAAGGGTTCAGAATATTCCCAAGATTTTAATCTTTGGACCGTTGGGAGTGGAGTTACTTTTCTGGTTTGTACAAGTATTTTTGTTTCACTAATGACTACTATTGTAGATACGTCATGGTATGGGATTATTTGGACTACAAGATCAAACCAGATTCTAGAGCAAGATTTAATAAGTAATAGTCAACAAATTGGAATTCATTTATCAACATATTTTTTTCTTCCATTTGAACTCATTTCGATCATTCTTTTAGCTGCTTTGATCGGCGCAATTGCCGTGGCTCGCCAGTAATAAATCTTTAGTTAGAAATAGCATAAATTAAACTTTGTTCTATGTTATCACACACATTCCCCTTCAATTCTATTTGAAGATTGTTTCTGTCTAAAAAAAAAATTCTTTTATTCGATCGATTACCAATATATTCCCTTGTTCTGTACTTTTTTTTTTTGTCAATTGAATTGAATCTATTAAATTTTTGTTCATATTGAAATGAATCGGAATTGATAAGGAGTTGGTCAATCATGCTCGAACATGTACTTGTTATAAGTGCCTATTTATTTTCTATCGGTATCTATGGATTGATCACGAGCCGAAATATGGTTAGAGCCCTTATGTGTCTTGAGCTTATACTGAATGCAGTTAATATGAATTTCGTAACATTTTCTGATTTTTTTGATAGTCGCCAATTAAAAGGGAATATTTTCTCAATTTTTGTTATAGCTATTGCAGCCGCTGAAGCAGCTATTGGCCCAGCTATTGTTTCGTCAATTTATCGTAACAGAAAATCAACTCGTATCAATCAATCGAATTTGTTGAATAAGTAGTATTTATTTATCAGATAAATTATGATATTCATCAAGTAAAATTATCTGTATGATACGTAATCCATGATCATGTTTGCGAAAACGTAAAAAATCAAAGTATCTTGGCCCTATCGCATGAGTTAATCTGAAAGTAGATTGATTATAAAAATTCTGATAAATTATTGACTCATCTGGTATCTAAATATATAATTCATTTACAAATTTACTCGATCGAAAATTTATAGTCTTAAAAAAAAATTTCTAGATCCAATGTCACATTCAGTAAAGATTTATGATACATGTATAGGGTGTACTCAATGTGTCCGAGCTTGCCCCACAGATGTATTAGAAATGATACCTTGGAGCGGATGTAAAGCTAAGCAAATAGCTTCGGCTCCAAGAACAGAAGACTGTGTTGGTTGTAAGAGATGTGAATCTGCCTGTCCGACGGATTTCTTGAGTGTTCGCGTTTATTTATGGCATGAAACAACTCGAAGCATGGGTCTAGCTTATTGATACGTTCTAGAAAAGTCCCCTTGAATACATTTGATTTCTTTTTTACCGACAAAAACTCGTGCTCGAAAATAAATATACATATATTTATTTTTTATTTAATTTTCGAACATGGGTTTTTTTAGTCCAAGTGTATCTTGTTTTTACTACGAATTATTTTCCTTGGTTAACAATAGTTGTTGTTTTTCCAATATTTGCGGGTTTATTACTTTTCTTTTTCCCTCATAGAGGAAATAAAGTAATGAGATGGTATACTATATGTATCTGTGTACTCGAGCTACTTCTAACAACCTATGCATTTTGTTATCATTTCAAATTAGACGATCCATTAATCCAACTGACGGAGGATTATAAATGGATCCCTTTTTTGGATTTTTACTGGAGATTGGGAATCGATGGACTTTCCATAGGACCCATTTTACTGACGGGGTTTATCACCACTTTAGCTACTTTAGCGGCTTGGCCAGTTACTCGAGATTCCCGATTATTCCATTTTCTAATGTTAGCCATGTATAGCGGTCAAATAGGATCATTTTCTGCTCGAGACCTCTTACTATTTTTTATCATGTGGGAGTTAGAATTAATTCCCGTTTATCTACTTCTATCGATGTGGGGGGGAAAGAAACGGTTGTATTCAGCTACAAAGTTTATTTTGTACACTGCGGGAGGTTCCATTTTTTTGTTAATGGGAGTTCTGGGTATCGGTTTATATGGTTTTAATGAACCAACTTTAAATTTTGAAACATCAGCTAATCAATCGTATCCTATAGCACTGGAAATCCTATTCTATATCGGATTTCTTATTGCTTTTGCTGTCAAATCACCGATTATACCCTTACATACATGGTTACCAGATACCCACGGAGAGGCACATTACAGTACTTGTATGCTTCTAGCCGGAATCTTATTAAAAATGGGAGCATATGGATTGGTTCGGATCAATATGGAATTATTACCCCACGCCCATTCTATCTTTTCACCCTGGTTGATCATAGTAGGCATAATTCAAATAATCTATGCAGCTTCAACATCTTCGGGTCAACGCAATTTAAAAAAAAGAATCGCTTATTCCTCCGTCTCTCATATGGGTTTCATAATTATAGGAATTGGTTCTATAAGCGATACGGGACTCAATGGAGCTATTTTACAAATAATCTCTCATGGATTTATTGGCGCTGCGCTTTTTTTCTTGGCGGGAACAAGTTATGATAGAATACGTCTTGTTTATCTCGATGAAA